ATGCAACGATGATTTTTCTCTACAAATCATAAAGATATTGGTACTTTATATTTTATTTTTGGAGCTTGAGCAGGTATAGTAGGTACTTCTCTAAGACTAATTATTCGAGCTGAACTAAGACAACCAGGAAGATTAATTGGTAATGATCAAATTTATAATGTTATTGTTACTGCCCACGCTTTTGTTATAATTTTTTTTATAGTTATACCTATTATAATTGGAGGATTTGGTAATTGACTTGTACCTCTAATACTAGGTGCCCCAGATATAGCATTTCCACGAATAAATAATATAAGATTTTGACTTTTACCACCTTCTTTATCTCTTCTTCTTACAAGAAGGATAGTTGAAAGAGGGGTAGGAACAGGATGAACAGTGTATCCTCCGCTTGCGGCAGCTATTGCCCATGCAGGAGCTTCTGTAGATCTAGCCATTTTCTCTTTACATTTAGCAGGGGTATCTTCTATTCTAGGAGCAGTAAATTTTATAACAACCGTTATTAACATACGGTCTTATGGAATAACAATAGACCAAATACCACTATTTGTATGAGCTGTATTTATTACTGCAATTCTTCTTCTTCTTTCTTTACCAGTCTTAGCTGGAGCTATTACAATGCTTTTAACTGACCGAAATTTAAATACATCCTTTTTTGACCCTGCTGGTGGAGGGGATCCAATTCTATATCAACATTTATTTTGATTCTTTGGTCACCCAGAAGTGTATATTCTAATTCTCCCTGCATTTGGAATAATTTCTCATATTGTTAGTCAAGAATCAGGTAAAAAAGAATCTTTTGGAACTCTAGGAATAATTTATGCTATATTAACAATCGGTATTCTTGGATTTATTGTATGAGCTCACCATATATTCACTGTAGGAATAGACGTTGATACTCGAGCATACTTTACATCAGCTACTATAATTATTGCAATTCCAACTGGAATTAAAATTTTTAGATGACTAAGAACTCTTCACGGAACTCAAATCAACTACTCTCCATCAATTTTATGAGCTTTAGGGTTTATTTTCCTATTTACAATTGGAGGATTAACAGGAGTAGTCTTAGCTAATTCTTCAATTGATATTATTCTCCATGATACATACTATATTGTAGCACATTTCCACTATGTTCTATCTATAGGAGCTGTATTCGGTATTTTCGCAGGAATCGCCCATTGGTTTTCTCTATTTACTGGATTTTCTCTAAATCCAAAATGAATAAAAATTCATTTCTTTACAACTTTCGTAGGAGTAAATTTAACTTTTTTCCCCCAACACTTCCTAGGTCTAAATGGTATACCACGACGCTATTCTGATTACCCAGATGCCTACGCAACATGAAATATTATCTCTTCTATAGGCTCAATAATTTCATTTATTGCTGTTTTAGGGTTTTTACTAATTATCTGAGAAGCATTAACTGCAAACCGACTTGTTATCTTCTCACCACACTTACCATCTTCAATTGAATGAAAACACCCATATCCACCTGCAGACCACTCATTCATAGAAATCCCTATAATTTCTAACTTCTAAAATGGCAGACAGATGTATAGGATTTAAGCTCCTAAAAGGAAGATTTTTTTTCTTCTTTTAGAAACACAATGGCAACATGAGCATCTTTAAGTTTACAAGATAGAACTTCTCCAATTATAGAACAAATGATCTTTTTTCACGATCATGTTATATTAGTTCTAATTTCAATTTTATCTTTTGTAGGATATCTAATACTAACATTATTTTCAAATTCATTTATTAATCGCTATATACTTGAAAATCAACCTATTGAAATTATTTGAACCTCAATTCCAGCTGTAATTCTAATTTTTATTGCTCTACCTTCCTTACGACTCTTATATCTTTTAGACGAAGTTAATAATGCTTCACTAACACTTAAAACAATTGGCCATCAATGATACTGAAGATATGAATACTCAGATTTCTTACAAGTAGAATTTGACTCTTATATAATTCCTTCTAATGAATTAGAAAATTCCGGATTTCGTCTATTAGATGTAGATAACCGAACTGTTCTTCCAATAAATACACAGACTCGAGTATTAGTTACAGCCGCTGATGTAATTCATTCATGAACAGTCCCACTCTTGGAAATTAAAGCTGATGCCACTCCAGGACGATTAAATCAGTTAAGATTTTTAATTACACGACCAGGTTTATTCAGTCAATGTTCAGAAATTTGGGGTGTAAACCACAGATTTATACCTATTGTAATTGAGAGAACTTCTATTGACTCATTTCTAAATTGAATCTCACTATCTACTGAAAACTCACCCGATGACTGAAAGTAAGTATAGATCTTTTAAATCTATTATAGTAACCTGACGCTTACTTCTGGTGATGAAATTAGTTAATTAATAATATTTGTTTGTCAAACAAAAGTAATCTTATAGATATTTCTTAATGCCTCAGATAGCGCCTCTTTATTGACTTTACTTATTTTTCTTTTTTCTTATTATATTAAGTTTATTTTTAGTATTGACTTTCTTCATTAAACCTTTTGACATGAAATCATCTACTTTACATACAAATCCTTTACAATATAAGCACTGAAAATTATAATAAATTTATTTTCTATTTTTGAGCCTTCTTCAAGGATTTTTAATCTTTCAATAAATTGAATTTCAACTTCCCTAGGACTTATATTCCTACCTTATCTTTATTGAGCTTCTCCCTCGCGTTGATTATTATTATGAAGAAAAATTATTCAAACTCTTCATAAAGAATTTCGAGCCTTACTTCAACCCTCTCATTTTGGATCTACAATCTTATTTGTAGCTTTATTCAGACTTATTATATTTAATAACTTTTTAGGCCTATTACCATATGTATTTACTAGATCAAGACACATAGCAATAAATCTATCTTTATCCCTACCACTTTGATTGACTCTTATATTATATGGTTGAATTCAACATACTAAACATATGTTCGCTCACTTAGTTCCCCAAGGAACACCATTTCTTCTTATACCATTTATAGTTTTAATTGAAACAATTAGAAATATTATTCGTCCTGGAACATTAGCCGTTCGTCTTACTGCCAACATAATTGCAGGTCATCTTCTTCTAACTCTTTTAGGTAATAACGGCCCATCCCTAACTTTATCAATTCTAACCTTTCTCTTAGTTGCTCAAATTCTTTTATTAATTTTAGAGGCTGCGGTAGCAATTATTCAATCTTATGTATTTGCAGTTCTTAGAACATTATACACAAGAGAAATTAACTAATGACATCATCTCATGGATTTCACCCATACCACCTAGTAGACATAAGACCTTGACCTCTAACTGGATCAATTAGAGCTATAATATTAACTACTGGTCTAGTTAAATGATTTCATCAATATAATATAAATCTTTTACTATTAAGATTTTTATCTATTATTTTAACTATAATTCAATGATGACGAGATATTACACGAGAAGGAACTTATCAAGGATTGCATACTTCTGTAGTTATAAAAGGCTTACGATGGGGAATGATTTTCTTTATTCTTTCAGAAGTATTATTCTTTTTTTCTTTTTTTTGAGCTTTCTTTCATAGAAGATTATCCCCAACAGTAGAAATTGGAATAAATTGACCTCCCCTAGGTATTCAACCTTTTAATCCTTTCCAAATTCCCCTTTTAAATACTACTATTCTCTTATCTTCAGGTGCAACAGTTACATGAGCACATCATTCTATTATAGAAGGAAATCACTCTCAAGCTATCCAAAGTCTTGGTTTAACTATTATTTTAGGATTCTATTTCACCCTACTTCAAGCTTATGAGTATATTGAAGCTTCTTTTTCTATTGCTGACTCTGTGTTTGGCTCTGCTTTTTTTGTAGCAACAGGGTTTCATGGCCTTCATGTTATCATTGGTACATCATTCTTATTTATCTGTTTCTTACGCTTATATAATTGCCACTTCTCATCTAACCATCACTTAGGATTTGAAGCTGCTGCTTGATACTGACATTTTGTAGATGTTGTATGACTATTCCTTTACATCTTTATCTACTGATGAGGTGGTTATTTTTCTAGTATATAAGTATATCTGACTTCCAATCAGAAGGTCTAATTTTTAGGAAAAATAATTTTTACTATTCTTATTATTTTAACGATTACACTTTTTCTAGCTTGCATTGTTATACTATTAACAACTTTTTTAGCAAAAAAAACAATTCTAGATCGAGAAAAAAACTCTCCATATGAATGTGGATTTAACCCTAAAGAATCTGCCCGAATTCCATTTTCATTACGATTTTTCTTTATTGCAATTATTTTTTTAATTTTTGATGTAGAAATTTCCCTACTTCTTCCTATAGCCTCAACAATTACCCTAACAAATAATTTATGTTGATTATTAACAAGAGTAACCTTTCTTCTTATTTTATTACTAGGACTTTATTATGAATGATCTCAAAAAGCTTTAGAATGATTTTAACTAATAACATAATTTTTTCTTCATAACTTTTTTGGTAGAAACCAAAATAGAGGTATATCACTGTTAATGATAAAATTGAATAATTATTTCCTTCCAAGGGGGTATTATGACAAGATAATAAGCTTCTAACTTTTTTTCAAGCGGTTAAATTCCGTTTATACTCCTGTTTTTATGGTGTAAAAAACACATTGTATTTTCATTACAAAACTGAAATTCTATTTCTAAAAATACCATTACTATAAGTCTCTTATAAACTAAATATTACTATTTTAACTACTTATAAAATTTATAATAACTTTTAACATTACCCTTAGTTTTAATAGTTTAAATTTAAAACCCTGGTCTTGTAAACCAGAAATGAAATAATTTCTTAAAACTTCAGAATATATAATTATTTATATTTATCTCTTCTGATATTTTAATTTTAACTCTACCATTATTAATAACCTTTTCTATTTTATTCAGACAACTCCAACACCCCTTAGCTATAGGTCTTCTCCTTTTAGTCCAAACTTTACTTATTTCTGTTACTGCTGGCTTATCTATATATTCATTCTGAGTTTCATATATTTTATTTTTAATTTTCTTAGGAGGTATATTAATTTTATTCATATATGTTGCCTCTCTAGCTTCTAACGAAATATTTTATTTTAAATTTTATTTATCTATTTTTTTTAGAATTATATTTCTTTTTTCTATTTTAATAATCTTTCTAGACCCTATAATTAGATTCTCTCCGAATGCCTTTTCTAATTCAAATTTTAATTTTTCTATAACAACTCCTATAACTATTAATTGAATCTATAACTCTACTTCTATAATATTTACTATTTTTATTGTTTCTTATTTATTTTTAATACTTTTTGTAATTATAAAAATTATAAATCTCTCTAAAGGACCATTACGTTTAAACTCCTAATGACAATACCTATACGAAAAAGGCATCCTTTATTTAAAATTGCCAATAATGCTCTAGTAGATATACCCCTTCCTAGAAATATTTCTACTTTCTGAAATTTTGGATCACTCTTAGGATTATGTTTAATTATACAAATCATTACTGGATTATTTCTAGCTATACATTATACGGCAGATGTAAATCTAGCTTTCTCTAGAGTAGTACATATTTGTCGAGATGTAAATTACGGTTGACTTTTACGAACTATTCATGCAAATGGTGCCTCCTTCTTTTTTATTTGTTTATATATTCACATTGGACGAGGTATTTACTTTAGATCCTATATAAATCTTCATACATGAATAACAGGTGTTATTATTTTATTTATAATTATAGCAACTGCTTTTCTAGGTTATGTCTTACCATGAGGACAAATATCATTTTGAGGTGCTACAGTAATTACAAATTTATTTTCTGCGATTCCATTTATTGGCACAGATCTTGTTCAATGGATTTGAGGAGGATTTTCCGTAGATAATGCTACATTAACCCGATTCTTCTCCTTTCATTTTATTTTACCATTGGCTGCAGCAGCATTTACAATAATTCATATTTTATTTCTTCACAATGCAGGAGCAAATAACCCATTAGGAATTTCAAGAAATTTAGATAAAGTTCCATTTCACCCATATTTTACATTTAAAGATATCGTCGGATTTCTAGTTATATTAACTTTAGTTTTTTTATTAACACTTCTTACCCCCTATCTTCTAAGAGACCCTGATAATTTTATCCCAGCTAATCCCCTAATTACACCACCACATATTCAACCAGAATGATATTTTTTATTTGCTTATGCGATTCTCCGTTCTATTCCTAATAAATTAGGGGGTGTAATTGCTTTAGTAGCTTCAGTAGCAATTTTGATAATTTTACCTTTTACTCATACATCAAAATTTCAAAGATTAGCTTTCTATCCTTTGAACCAAATTTTATTTTGAACATTTATTGTTATTATTATATTATTAACATGAATTGGTGCCCGTCCTGTTGAAGATCCTTATATTCTTACTGGACAAATTCTAACAATCTTATACTTCTCTTTCTATATTTTAAATCCTTTACTACTAATTTGATGAGATAATATACTAAAATAATTATTTAGTTTAAAAAAAAATAAATGTTTTGAAAACATTAGATAAGAATTTCTTAATAATTGCTTCTATAAGCATGAATTATAACTAATCAATAGTAATTTATATTATAAAACATTTTAAACTTATAAACTACCTTATAAATTTATTTTACAAAAAAATTAGAAATATTAACATACAATAATACTTATAATTTCTATTATTAATCTAATAAATTAACTTATACTTAAAGTAAATCTACATCTTTAGTGCCACAGACTAATATTTTTTCTTTAAACTATTTAAGTTATTTACAGATAAATTAATCACTTTTGCAGCTTCAATGCAATATTCTTTTTAAATTATATAAATAAAAATTTAGAAATAAAATAATATACCTACAATTCTAATAACAAATATTTTTATAAAAACCTTAACTCTATTTAATTGAGATAAATTTAAAATCATAAATAATTTCGTAAATAAATAATATAAACCTTGGCCACCTAAAGCTTCATATCATCCCTTATCTATGACTTTTTCTCTTAAAGATCCAGTAACTAAATTTACTTCTCTAATTTTCTTAGTCCTTAAAAAAGGTATAAATCATATAGAACCAAAAAGTCTAACTAATTTATAATTTTTTAATCTCTTTAAATTATATCTTACATTCAATAAATTTAACATATATCCAATAAACATCCCTAAAACTCTAACTAATATAACTAACCTTTTTATAAAAACTCTTATACAAATTATATAAGGTTCAGGAAATAAACATCAAGATAAAGCAGCTCCTATAATAATAGCTCTTATTCCTAATAAAGTTATCGAATTTGTTATAATTTTATCTCTATCACTAATATTAGTTAAAGACCTCAAATTAAACCTACCTCTTAATCTATAATAAATTAAACGTCTCGTATAACTTACAGTTAAACCAGTGGCTACAACATACAAAATCAAAGCAATAAAATTTACTCACCTCAAAAAAGCTACTTCTAAAAGTAAATCTTTGGAATAAAAACCAGCCAAAAATGGGAACCCACATAAAGCTAAATTTGCTACAGTCATGTAAGCTACTCTTAAAGGTATAAATTTAACTAAACAACCTATAAAACGAATATCCTGATAACCTCTTACTCTATGAATTATTACACCAGCACATATAAATAATAAAGCCTTAAATAAAGCATGGGTTAACAAATGAAAAAAAGAAAGCCTACAATAACCTAAAGCTAAAATTCTGAGTATAACTCCTAATTGACTTAAAGTAGACAAAGCAATAATTTTTTTTAAATCATATTCAAAATTAGCACCAAGTCCTGCTATAAACATTGTTAAACAAGAAATAATTAATAAAACTCTTTGTAGTCTAGAATTTTCTAAAGCATAACTAAACCGAATTATCAAATAAACCCCAGCTGTAACAAGAGTTGACGAATGAACTAAAGCAGAAACAGGAGTAGGTGCTGCTATGGCAGCAGGTAATCAAGCAGAAAATGGAATTTGTGCCCTCTTAGTTATCGCAGCTAATATAACTAATCCTTTAAGTAAAATTCAATCTCTATCTAACATATAATAACCATAATAAATAAAATTCCAACTTCCTAAATTAACCATAAGCCCAATTCTTAATAAAATAGCAACATCCCCAACTCGATTAGATAAAATCGTTAATATTCCAGCATTTGCTGACTTTTCGTTTTGATAAAAAATTACAAGTGCATAAGATACTAAACCTAATCCATCTCAACCTAAAAGAATTCTAATTATATTAGGTCTTAAAACTATTATAGCCATAGAAAAAACAAACGCTAATACAAGATATATAAATCGATTAAAATTTTTATCTCCTACTATATACCTTCCCCTATAATATATAACCCTTCTTGAAATTAATAAAACAAAAGATAAAAATAATATAGAAATCCAATCGATTACTACTACAAATACAATTACTAACGAATTTAAGTTTATTAATTCCCACTCAATAATTCAAGACACTCCTCTATAAATTCTTCTAATAAATATAACTCCACAAGTTACTGAACCTAGTATTAAAAATAATATTCTAGTTACATGTATATAAATTTTTCAAACCATTATCCTTTTTCAACCTTAAAGCCTTATATATTAGATATAAAATTCCTCTAATTAATCTTTAAATTTAAAATAAGACCATTTAAAGGGAATCAATGTAAAAATAATACCAAATACTCACGTACCTCACCGGAACTACATGAATATAAACCCCTAAAACAAACACCATGTTGTCTCAACCTATATATGTATAAAGTGTAACTAGCCCTAAAAAAAGAAAGGAACACTAACCCCAATATTGTAAGTTTTCTTCAACTTATTATTCTTATAATCAACCTAATCTCACCAAATAAATTTAAAGTAGGAGGAGCTGCTATGTTTCCAACCCTCAATAAAAATCACCATAACCCTATTCTAGGTATAAATCCTAATAATCCTTTCCTAATCAACAAACTACGTCTACCCACTCGCTCGTAAACTATATTTGCTAAACAAAAAAGACCAGAAGAACATAATCCATGACCTACTATTACAACAATTGCACCTATTATCCCCCATCATCTAAAAATTATTAACCCACATAAAACTAACCTTATATGAACAACAGAAGAATAAGCAATCAAAGATTTAATATCTACTTGCCGTAAACAAACTAAACTAATTAAAATACCACCAATTAATCTTACTCTTACCCACAATCAAGAAAATCTTAGCCTAATTTTTTGAAAAATAATTAAAATTCGAATTAAACCATAACCCCCTAATTTTAATAAAACTCCAGCTAAAATTATTGACCCTGCAACTGGAGCCTCAACATGGGCTTTAGGTAACCATAAATGAAATATATATATAGGCAATTTAACTAAAAATGCTATAATACTTCTAAAATACCAAATTATAGACGTATAATCATTTAAAAAATTTGGCCCCCTTATCACAATAATTAATCTTCTCTCTTTCCTATAAAGATACAATAAAGAACCTAAAAGAGGTAATGATAAAGCCAATGTATAAAATAACATATAAATTCCTGCCTGAATTCGCTCAGGTTGATAGCCTCATCCTAAAATTAAAATCAAAGTAGGAATTAAAGAAACTTCAAACCTAATATAAAATAATAAATAACTTAATGATCTAAAAGTAATAAAAAAACTAAGCAATAAAATTAAATTTACAAAAATAAATATAGAATAATAATTCTTATTAAATTTAATCTTTTCTCTTGAAATAAAAACCAAAAACATGATTCAAATACTCAAATAAACTATTAAATACCTTAAATAATCTATTCCTAGACTAAATCCCAAATTATATATATATATATTATGAAATCTACTCAAACCTACTAAACAGGCCATTACACCTAAAGATAATTGACATAAACTTCAATTATTTTTAAATTTTATCAACAAAACTAAAGGTAAAAAAAATTTTAACATTCCAATACATTAAATCTCTTAAAATAATCATTACCATGCCTGCGAACAATATAAATTAATAAGGATAACCCAACTACACCTTCACAAACCACTAATGTTAAAAAAAATAAACCTAAATAAATCTCCCTTCCAATATTTAATGATTGTAAACTCATTAACCAAAAAATACCTAATATTATAAACTCTAACCTTAATAAAGTATTTAATAAATGCTTATGATAGGAAACAAATCTCCATAAACCTCTAAAAATTATAAACACTGCTCCAATAATATTTAAAACACTAAAATTTATCATTAATTTATATATTTTATTCTTATAAAGATTATTCAGAGAAAAAGAAACTTCTTTAACTTTAACTCCCAAAGCTAATATTTTTTTTAAACTATTCTCTGAATTTCTATAATTATATACATATAATATATTTATAATTTACATTTCCTGAATAATTAATTTAATAAAAACTATCTTCTTTTTATTATACTAAATTAAAACAAATTATTTTAAATCCTAAAAAAAAAATTAAATAATTAATTGATAAAGGAAGATATCTCTTCCAGGCTAAAGATATTAATTTATCATAACGCAACCGAGGAAGAGTCCCCCGAACTCAAATAAAAATAAAAGCTATCAAAACACTCTTAAAATAAAATAGTATCCTACAAGGGTTTCCACCTAAAAATAAAATTACAAATAAAACCCTTATAAACAAAATTCTTGCATATTCAGCTATAAAAATTAAAGCAAATCCACCGGCACCATACTCAGGGTTAAATCCAGAAACTAATTCTGACTCACCCTCAGTAAAATCAAAAGGAGTTCGATTAGTCTCAGCTAAACAAGAACTAAACCATACTAATCTTAAAGGAAAAGCAATTATAATAAATCAAAAATAACTTTGATATTCATTGAATAACTCTAAATTAAAGCCTCCAACTAATAACACAAAAGACAATAAAATTAAAGCTAATCTTACTTCATATGAAATTGTTTGAGCAACAGCTCGTATTCTTCCTAAAAGTGAATATTTACAATTTGAAGATCAACCTGCTACTATAGTTGGATACACTCCAGTTCTCAAACAACATAAAAAAAATAAAATACTAAACCTAAATCTTATTAAACCAATTTCATAAGGTATAACTACCCATACTAAAAGTGAAATAAATAATCTAAATACAGGACATATATAATAAACTAAAAAATTTGATATTGTTAAAATAATTTGTTCTTTAGTAAATAATTTCACAGCATCCGAAAATGGTTGCAAAATACCTATATATCCTACTTTATTAGGTCCTTTACGAATTTGAATATATCCTAATACTTTACGTTCTAATAATGTAACAAAAGCAACTCCCACTAATACACATACAATCAAAACTAAAAATCTAATAATTTCTACTCCTATTAAAGCCACAAAATAATTAGAATCCTAACTATTTAACTGCCTATAGAATTACTCTATCTTCCTAGATCCTAAATCTAGTACATATTATCTGCCAAGACAGTTTACCACTCAAAAAATAATTTTAACTATTTAATCCTTTCGTACTAAAATAATTTACACACTTATTAAAAGATAGAAACCAACCTGGCTCACGCCGGTCTGAACTCAAATCATGTAAAAATTTAAAGGTCGAACAGACCTTCTTTTATAACTTCTGCAATTATAAAGATATTTTAATTCAACATCGAGGTCGCAAACTTTTTTCTCGATAAGTACTCTCAAAAAAAATAACGCTGTTATCCCTAAAGTAACTTAAACTTTAAATCTTTAACTAGGATCTTTTAAAATTACACTTATATTTGAATCTTATTTAAGTAGTTAATAATAATTTTACCTCTGTCGCCCCAACAAAATATATTAAATTAATTCATTTTTATTTTAATAAAATTTAATTAACTAACTTTTTATATTAAGCTTTATAGGGTCTTATCGTCCCTTTAATTTATTTAGACCTTTTCATCTAAAAGTTAAATTCAATTTTTTCTTATAAAGACAGTTTTTCTCTTGTCCAACCATTCATACAAGATTCCAATTAAAAAACAAACGATTATGCTACCTTTTGCACAGTCAAAATACTGCGGCTCTTAAACTTTTATCAGTGAGCAGGTTATACTCTTTATACCTTCAAACAGAGATGTTTTTGATAAACAAGCAGAGAAAATATTTGCCGAGTTCCTTTATTTTACTAAAATAACGATTAAATAAACAATAATATTTCAAAATACTATTTAATATTAAATTTCTACTAATAAAATCATTATATTTACTTTTTCAATATTAAAATTAATTTTTTAGTACTAATAAAAGTTAAAATAAATTCTATTATTTTATATATTTAGTTAAAACACTTTATCAATATAGCTACTTTAAAGCCTAATTAAAATCTAATTCTAATTTCTTAACTCTTTTTTATTTACTATAAGAAGCTTATCCCTCCTACTATTAAATTCTATACTATTTATCTATATAAAATCTTAATTAAATTAATCTCCTAAAAAACTAGATATTATAGATCTCGACTAACTTTTCATCTTTAATTTTATATTTAAAATCTATTTTATACAAAAAATTTTTATAAAATTAACTATATCTATTTCGAGATATTTATAATAATTAAATAATATAAATTTTCTTTGATACACAAAATACAATTATTAAAATTTACTATACAATATTTTTAATACTTTCCTTTACAGTACTTTTCTCTATAGTCTAAAATAAATTTTATTAAACATTACTTATCTTAAAGCATTAAAATTATTTTTCTTTCGATATCCTAATCACAAAAAAATTAACAAGTAATAAACTCAAAGCAAACTGACTTGCACAATTATTTTTTCAACGTAAGTGAAATGCTACCTATTTAGCTATACTTTGTAATTCTAGGTACACTTTCCAGTACACCTACTATGTTACGACTTATTTCAATTATAATGAAAGCGACGGGCGATATGTACATAATTTAGAGCCTATATCTTTTAAGCTTATTAAACTTACAATACAATCAAATCCTCTTTCATAATAAAGTTTAATTTATTAATTCATATAAATTAATTTATTGTAATTCATTTTACCTTATCTATAAACTGCACCATGATCTAATTTATTTATTAAAAATAATTTTAGTAAATAACATCCTCAAAGATTAACTAATAATGATGGTATACAAGCTAATTAAAATAAGTAAGATATTACGAGTTTTATCGATTAAAAAACAAATTCCTCTGAAAAGACTAAATTACCGCCAAATTTTTTAATTTTTAAGTATATATCTACTACTAATCTAGTGTAAAAAATTCTTTTTTAAATAATAGGGTATCTAATCCTAGTTTATAATTAAACTTTTTTAGCTTCAATTTCTATTTCCTACTAATTACAAAATAACAACCAAATTTCACTACTTATTATTAGTAATTTATCAAAATATATCATTTAACTAATACACTAATAAATTTTACTTAACCTTAAAGTCTAACCGCGAATGCTGGCACAAATATTTATCAGATTTTTATTACTGTTACTAACTCACATTTTCATGCACACAATCTATAATATCTTATGCTGAGAATAAATAATTCAAAATCATAATTCCTTAAAGAAATAATTTTATATAAAATAAAAAAACAAATCTACACAATTATTTTCATACAAATTCAACAGTAACATAAAATTTTAAGCCAAAATCAAACATTAATAAATAAAAATATTACAATAACACTATACTATAAAATAATAAACACACAATAAAAAAAAGAAAAAAATATAATATATTATATTATAATTAATTCACGTATATATAACATATTACCTATTATAATATATATAATTTTATACAGTATATAAACCAAAATCAATATATTATTGATTACATTATATTCAAAGCAAATACATATATACATTCTTAGTATATCTTCTAATTTAACAATATAGTGAAGCAAATTTATTAATAAAAGAGTACAAACTTATAATGATATGACTGAAAAAAACCATAGAAAAAAATCTTGAACTAAAAGATAATTCCAATGGTTTAGGTTTCTATTATTTCTCCTAGGAATAAGAAACCTAAACCAATGGAATTATCTGAATATATGAGGGAAGCTTTAATTTATAAATCAATATATAATATATACTTTGATAATATATTCAAATTATAGTATATATATTAAGATAACAATATACATTTGATTAAATGTATATATATATATATATAATTTATTAATTAGTTCTTAATTATACTTATATTATTTTATTTAATTTATTTAATTTTATATTTCTTATTTTTTAACAAATTATACGTAATGGAATTACACCATTTCTTAAAAGATCAAACCTTTTTATGCTTTTTACATCAACGAATATTAAAAGATAAGCTAAACTTAAGCTAATGGGCTCATACCCCGTAAATGAAAGTAAATTCTTTCTCTTTTTAATGTTATTTCCTCTTTCTTATTATCTCTTTTTCTTTACATTAAATTTAGGAGTAATTATTTCAATTTCTTCTTCTTCTTGATTTGGAGCTTGAGTTGGATTAGAATTAAATATAATATCTTTTATTCCATTAATCACATTAAAAATAAATTCTAATTTTTCAGAAGCTAGACTTAAATACTTTCTTATCCAAGCCTTAGGATCAGCTCTACTTATTTCTTCTAGATTTCTTTCCTTTATTTCGCCTCTCTTTAGTTATATTTTAATTCTTTTAGCTCTCCTATTAAAAATTGCTAGAGCTCCTTTCCATTTTTGGTTTCCTCAAGTTGCTAGTGGACTAATATGATTTCAAATTCTTTTATTATCTACAATCCAAAAGTTAGCACCCATAATCTTAATTTCTTACCTTATATTATCTAACTTTTTAATTAAATTAACCATTTTCTCTGCTGTCTTATCAGCCCTTGTAGGAGCATTAGGAGGCCTAAATCTTCTATTTCTACCCAAAATTATTGCTTTTTCTTCAATTAATCACATATCATGAATACTAATTGCAATTACAATCAGAGATATATTCTGAATAATTTATTTTATTTTTTATTTTTTTATTCTCCTTTCTATTACATCTTTATTCCAAAAACTTCAAACCTTTACCTTATCAGAATCAATAAAAACCAGTCAAAAAAACTCTTTTCTTAGAATTCTAATTACATTAAACTTTTTCTCTCTAGGTGGATTACCACCTTTTACAGGATTTTTACCTAAATGAATAATTATTCAAATTATAATAAATTTAAATTTATTTGTTCCTTTATTTTTTTTATTACTTTCAGCCTTAATAACTCTTTATTACTACCTACGAATTATAATTCCATTTCTTCTCTTATCTAATTCTTCTATAATATTTAGTTTTAAATCTAAACCACCTATATTAAAATCAATTCCACTTTTTCTAAAGATAGCATTTAATTTTTTAGGAATAATTTTCCCTATCATTTTTATCTTTTTATAATACTAAGCCCTAGTGCTTTACCACATCTTTAAACTTGCAATTTAATATTATTTTTATACTACAGAGCTTAATAAAGGAGATTTACTCGTAAATAGATTTACAATCTACCGCCTAATACTCAGCCACTTTATTAATTTTAAAGATAATTTAAATCTATCTATCCTAAAAAATAAATATATTTATTTTTTAGGATAGATAGATTTAAATTATCTTTAAAATTAATAATTTTTTTAGAAGTATAGTGCCTGATTAAAGGATAGCTTTGATAGAGCTAATCATGTATTTTTATACCTATACTATTTTCTATTATTCAGAACTTTAAGTTATTGAAACTAAAAGCCTTCAAAGCTTTAAAAAAAAGTAAACTCTTTTAAGTTCTATAA